GAACTATCTATGGGGTATTGGGTATCAAAATTTGGATATTTATAGACGAAGAATGATATTTATAGACGAAGAATAAAAAACCTTTAGTTGACTTGTCTTTCTGTTTCGATGGAACGATGGAACAAAAAAATGGCAACCCTTTTTGATTCTTTTTTCCATCCAATCAATTCTAATTTTTAACCAATCAATTCTAATTTTTAATCCCATAAGGTTTAATAAAAATTCAATTTACCTTTTGATATAATTGCTATGCTTAGTGTGTGACTCGTTGGTTTTTGTTAAAATTAAGACTAAAAAAAGAAAGTTATAGTACCAAGTATGAACTAAAAATTATAGAACTAATAACCAACTCATCGCATCACATTATCTGGATCCAAAGAAACAGTCAAGATATACTATATTTAGTCCTATCATTGTAGCAACTGAATTTTTGTGACATAAACAATTCATTAGATTTACTGTCAAACAAAATTAAAATACAAAAAAGAAAAAAGGATACCGGTAAATGGAAAGATGAGAGAAAGAAAAAAATGAATCTAATATAAAAGATATATAATTCCAATATGTAAGGTCTTTGAACATCTCATAAAAGAAAATGTAATTAAAGCATCAATACAGATTCAAACAAAATTATATGATATGAATCTGTTCTATAGAACAAAAAAATAAGAGCTTAGAGCCAATAACGACTAAGGGGGTTGGTGGAAAAACAAAAGCTCCATTGTAGAATTCAGACCTAACCATTAATCAAGAAGCGATGGGAACGACGGAACCCATGAATACATAAGATTCACTTGAAAATGAATTCTGATAATTCATTGGAAAGGATGGCGGAACGAACCAGAGGACAATTCATATATTCTGAAAAATTATAAGCTAACTCTACACTCGAAATAGCTATTGAAAGAGTAAATATTCGCCCGCGAAAATTCTTTTTTTTTCTTTTTTTTCATTCTCATATTCAATTGTTAAAATACGAGGAATTCAATAAAAAAAAAAAGAATAGAATAAAATATTTAGTAAACTAGATGAATCAAAAAGAATTCATTGATTCAGTGTATTATATTTTTACATATATATCTTAATTATTATATAAAAATAGACATTTAAAAAATGAAATTTCCATTTTTTAATTCGCGAGGAGCCGGATGAGAAGAAACTCTCACGTCCAGTTCTGCAGTAGAGATGGAATTACAAAGGAACCATCAACTATAACCCCAAAAGAACTCGATTCCGTAAACAACATAGAGGAAGAATGAAGGGAATATCTTATCGGGGTAATCGTATTTGTTTCGGAAGATATGCTCTTCAGGCACTTGAACCCGCTTGGATCACGTCTAGACAAATAGAAGCCGGGCGACGAGCAATGACACGAAATGCACGTCGCGGTGGAAAAATATGGGTCCGCGTTTTTCCTGACAAACCCGTTACAGTAAGACCCGCAGAAACCCGTATGGGTTCGGGGAAAGGATCTCCCGAATATTGGGTAGCTGTTGTCAAACCAGGTCGAATACTTTATGAAATAAGCGGAGTAGCAGAAAATGTAGCCCGAAGGGCTATCACAATAGCGGCATCAAAAATGCCTATACGAACTCAATTCATTATTTCAGGATAAGAATATAGAACTAAAGGAAATGGATCTTTTGGATAACACCAAGTGGAAGTTTTTTTGGACAAACAATATTTCTTTTTCTTTTTCACCTTTTGCATTTAGTTTTGCATTGAAAGAACAGATAAAAATAAAATATGATTCAACCTCAGACCCTTTTGAATGTAGCAGACAACAGCGGGGCTCGAGAATTGATGTGTATTCGAATCATAGGAGCTAGCAATCGTCGATATGCTCGTATTGGTGACGTTATTGTTGCTGTGATCAAAGAAGCAATACCTAATACGCCCTTAGAAAGATCCGAAGTGATCAGAGCTGTAATTGTACGTACCTGTAAAGAACTCAAACGCGACAACGGCATGATAATACGATATGATGACAATGCCGCAGTTATTATTGATCAAGAAGGAAATCCAAAGGGAACTCGAATTTTTGGTGCGATTGCCCGGGAATTGAGACAAAAATTTACTAAAATAGTTTCATTAGCTCCTGAGGTATTATAAAATGATAATCTAAGGCATTTGAATGAATTTCACTCATAGTAGATTGTGTATCACGTATATACCTTTCATTTAAAATTTTTTCATTTTTTAATTAAAAAGAAACTAATAACATGTTGATTATATCAAATTTTTGGGACACCACCGATTTTAGTTCATTATGGGTAGGGACACTATTGCTGATATAATAACTTCTATACGAAATGCTGACATGAATAGAAAAGGAACGGTTCGAATAGTATCTACTAACATCACCGAAAACATTGTTAAAATACTTTTACGAGAAGGTTTCATTGAAAATGCGAGAAAACATCAAGAAAGAGATAAAAATTTTTTGGTTTTAACGCTGCGACATAGAAGAAATAAGAAAGGGGCTTATAGAAATACTTTCTATTTAAAAAGGATCAGTCGACCTGGTCTACGAATCTATTCTAACTATCAACGAATTCCTAGAATTTTAGGTGGAATGGGGATTGCAATTCTTTCTACCTCTCGAGGTATAATGACGGATCGGGAAGCTCGACTAGAAGGAATTGGCGGAGAAATTTTATGTTATATATGGTAATCCCTAGAATATTAATATCCGAATTGGATCCAATATTTCCTATTTGGGAACAAAAAAAGAAAAAAAACGGCTTGTCTAATATCACTCCTCTATTAGTTGATACTTTAAGGGGGTTTTATCTGAAATGAAAGAACAAAAATGGATTCATGAAGGTTTGATTACTGAATCACTTCCTAATGGTATGTTCTGGGTTCGTTTAGATAATGAAGATCTGATTCTAGGTTATGTTTCGGGAAGGATACGACGTAGTTCTATACGAATCCTACCGGGAGATAGAGTTAAGATTGAAGTAAGCCGTTATGATTCAACCAGAGGTCGTATAATTTATAGACTCCGCAACAAAGATTCAAACGATTAAGCCGTTTTTCAACATTCCTTATTCCTTTCTACAAAAATAGAATTCAAGGTTCAAAATATCAAGAAACTTATTTTCTTCCAAAAAATAGATTCAAAATTAAAACTAAAGAATAACAAATATGAAAATAAGGGCTTCTGTTCGTCAAATTTGTGAAAAATGTCGACTGATCCGCCGACGGGGACGAATTATAGTAATTTGTTCTAACCCAAAACATAAACAACGACAAGGATAATCATTCTACTAAACTATATACTAATGATCTTTCTAAAATAATTGCTAAAATATTTTATTGCTGAAAAAAAAAAATGACGGATTTGTTTTGACATGAAATGGATATATCCATATATCTTTGAATCATATTTATGAGATGATAAAATATGGCAAAACCTATACCAAAAACAGGTTCACGGAGAAATGGACGTATTAGTTCGCGTAAAAGTGCACGGAAAATACCAAAGGGTGTTATTCATGTTCAAGCAAGTTTCAATAATACCATTGTGACTGTTACAGATGTACGAGGTCGAGTGGTTTCTTGGGCTTCTGCCGGTACTTGTGGATTCAGGGGTACAAAAAGAGGGACACCTTTTGCAGCTCAAACCGCAGTAGGAAATGCTATTCGTACAGTAGTGGAACAAGGTATGCAACGAGCAGAAGTCATGATAAAAGGTCCCGGTCTCGGAAGAGATGCAGCATTACGGGCTATTCGTAGAAGCGGTATACTATTAAGTTTCGTACGAGACGTAACCCCTATGCCACATAATGGCTGTAGACCTCCTAAAAAAAGACGCGTGTAGAAATAAGAATTGAAGGGATTTCAAGAGAAATAAATGATTCAAAGATATGATCAATTTTGTAAAATATTACTATGGTTCGAGAGAAAATAAGAGTATCTACTCGGACACTGCAGTGGAAATGTGTTGAATCAAGAACAGATAGTAAATGTCTTTATTATGGACGCTTTATTCTCTCTCCACTTATGAAAGGTCAAGCTGATACAATAGGCATCGCGATGCGAAGAGCGTTACTTGGCGAAATAGAAGGAACATGTATCACACGTGCAAAATTTGATAAAATACCGCACGAATACTCTAACATAGTAGGTATTCAAGAATCAGTACACGAAATTTTAATGAATTTGAAAGAAATAGTATTGAGAAGTAATCTATATGGAACTTGCGAAGCGTCTATTTGTGTTAGGGGCCCCAGATGTGTAACTGCTCAAGATATCATCTTGCCCCCTTATGTAGAAATAGTTGACAATACACAGCATATAGCTAGCTTGACGGAACCAATTGATTTGTGTATTGGATTACAACTCGAGAGAAATCGCGGATATCAGATAAAAGCGCAAAATAACTTTCAAGATGGAAGTTATCCTATAGATGCTCTATTCATGCCTATTCGAAATGTGAATCATAGTATTCATTCTTATGGAAATGGGAATGAAAAACAAGAGATACTTTTTCTCGAAATATGGACAAACGGCAGTTTAACCCCGAAAGAAGCACTTTATGAAGCCTCCCGGAATTTAATTGATTTATTTATTCCCTTTCTACATGCAGAAGAAGAAAACTTATATTTAGAGGACAATCAACACAAAATTTCTTTACCCCTTTTTACCTTTCACAATAGATTGGCTGAAATAAGGAAAAACAAAAAAAAAATAGCATTGAAATATATTTTTATTGACCAATTAGAATTGCCACCTAGGATCTACAATTGCCTCAAAAAATCCAATATACATACATTATTGGACCTTTTGAATAACAGTCAAGAAGATCTTATTAAAATGGCGGATTTTCATATAGAAGATATAAAACAAATATTTGGCACTTTAGAAAAACATTTCGTAATTGATTTAAAAAAAAAAAAATGACAAAAAATTGATTGAATTTTTCAGACTGGATCAAAAAAGGAATTCAATACAAAATTCAATTGAATAGATGTATCTAGGGAAAATTCACTTTG